GAAATTCAAATTGCATCTCCGAGCTGGACAAACTATTCATTGACAGAAAAAAAAATGAATGATCTGGATGATAGAACACGTACAATTCGAAATCAAATAGAAAGACTTACAAAAGAAAAAAAAAAAGTAACTCCAAGAATAAATAATCTTAGTGCTACAAGTTATAATGCTAAAAAATTAGAAAAACAACAAATGTTAAAACGAAGAAATGATCGATTAATCTGTAAATTCTCCCCCTTTTTTTCTTTTTTGATTGAAAAAATACACACAGATTTTTTTTTATCTATCATTAATATTCCCAGAATAAATACAGAACTTTTTCTTAAATTAACAAAAAAAATTCTTGATAAATTTATTTACAATAATGAAAGAAAACAAGAAAGAATTAAAAAAAAAAAGAAAACTCGAATTTCGTTTATTTCGACTCTAAAAAATCCACTTGATAATATTAGTAATATTAAAAAGAATTCATCTCTTTTTTATGATTTATCCTACGTGCCACAAGCATATGTATTTTACAAATTATCAAAAATCCAAGTTATTAATTCGTTAAGATCTGTTGTTCAATATCAAGGAATTCCCTTTTTCCTTAAGCCTAAAATAAAGGATTCCTTTGAAACACAAGGAGTGCTTGTTTCGAAATTGGGAGATAATCAACTTCCGAGTTATGAAACGAATCCATGGAAAACTTGGTTAAGAGGACATTCTCAATACCATTTATCTAAGACCAGGTGGTCTAAATTAATACCAGAAAAATGGCGAAATACGTTTCAGCGGCGTCGTATGGCTAAAAAGGAAAATTTACGCAAACGGCATTCATATGAAAAAACCCCATTAATGAATTCCAAAAAACAAAAACAATTTGAAGTATATTTATTATCTAATCAAAAAGAGAATTTTAGAAAATACTACAAATATGATCTTTTATCATATAAATTTATTAATTATGAAAAGAAAACGGAATGCTTTTTTTCTGGATCTCCCCCTCAAGGAAATAAGAACCAAGAGATTTCTTATAACAATAACACGTCTAAAAAAAACCTTTTTGATATACTAAGGAACATCCCTATGAAAAATGATATAGAAAGGGTCCATATCGAAAAGTCGGCCGATAGAAAATATTTTGATTGGAAAATTTTTAAATTTGATCTTAGAGAAAAAGTAGATATTGAGACCTGGATCATAATCGATACCAATAGGAATCCAAATACTCAAATTCATACTAAAAATTATCAAATAATTTCTAAAAAAAAAAATTATCTTATTATTCCAGAGATCAATCTACCAAACTCCCACAATAGGTTTTGCGATTGGATGGGAATGAATGAAAAAATACTAAAGCATCCCATATCGAATCTGGAACTTTGGTTCTTCCCAGAATTTGTATTACTTTCTAAGACATATAAAATGAAACCTTGGTTTATACCAAGCAAATTACTTCTTTTAAATTTAAATAGAAGTGAAAAGAAAAAGATTCATGAACAGGAAAACAGAATTTTTGTGATGCTATCAAATAAAAAGCATCGAAATCAAGAAGAAAAAGAACCCACAAGTCGAGGAGATCTAAGCTCCGTTCTCTCACAACAAAAAGATATTGAAGAAAATTATGCAAGATCAGACATGAAAAACGTGAAAAAGAAAAAACAATATAAAAGCAACACGAAAGCAGAACTCGAGTTCTTCCTGAAACGTTATTTGCTTTTTCAATTTAGATGGGATGAGGCTTTGAATGAAAAAATGATCAATAATATCAAGGTATATTGTCTACTGCTTAGACTGATAGATCCAAGAAACATTACTAGATCCTCGATTCAAAACAGAGAAATGAGTTTGGATATAATGTTGATTCATAAGAATTTAACTCTTTCAGAATTGATGAAGAAGGGAGTATTGATTCTAGAACCCATTCGTCTGTCTGAAAAAAAAGATGGGCGATTTATTATGTATCAAACAATAGGTATTTCGTCGGTTCATAAGAATAAGCATAAGCATCAAAAATACCAAGAGCAAATAGATGTTTCTAAGAAGAATTTTGATAAAATTATTTCACCACATCAAAGAATAACTGAAAATAGAGACAAAAATCGTTTTGATTTCCTTGTTCCCGAAAATATTTTATCCTTTAGACATCGTAGAAAATTGAGAATTCTTAGTTGTTTAAATTCAAAAAATCGAAATTTTATAGACAAAAATTCGGCATTTTGGGACGTAAAAAACAGTAGCCAAATTTCACATGACAATAACCATCTTGAGGAAGAGAAAAATCAATTAAGTAAATTAAAGGTCTTTCTTTGGCCTAATTATCGATTAGAAGATTTAGCTTGTATGAATCGTTATTGGTTTGATACCAATAATGGCAGTCGTTTCGGTATGTTAAGGATACATCTGTATCCACGATTGAAAATTTTTAGATAATACACTTTTTCTATATATCCTATACCCTATATATACATAGGGTATATGAAAGCAAACAAATACAAAGATGGCGTGTCTTATCTCACATTTCATTTTAGTATCCAATATGAAATAAATAATATTTCAATTAAATCTAGAAATGAATCAACGGAACCTTCTTGATTTTAGGTCTAAATCCTTCGCTTCAAAAATATACAACCCTTTCTATTACTATCTAAAATACTATCTAAAACCTATTTAAAATTGGATTGATTTGAATTCAGGAAATAAGGAGTTCATAAATAAATTTAGATTAGATTATTGTATATACCACATTCAAATTAATGGCATTATTATTACTGATCGGTAAAATCCATATCTTTAAAAAGCGAAAGGGTCTTTTTTTATGGTAAAAAATTCATTCGTTTCAGTTATTTCTCAAAAAGAAAACAAAGAAAGCGGGGGGTCTGTTGAATTTCAAGTATTCAGTTTCACCACTAAGATAAGGAGACTTACTTCCCATTTGGAATTGCACAAAAAAGACTTTTCATCTCAGAGAGGTTTGCGAAAAATTTTGGGAAAACGTCAACGACTGCTGGCCTATTTGTCAAAAAGAAATAGGGGTCGATATAAAGAATTAATTGATGAGTTGGATATTCGAGAGAGAAAAACGCGTTAATTTGAAGTGTGATACCATTTGAGCTTAGTCGTTTAAATTTTGATGAACTTTGATGAACTTCTTTCTTTTTACTTTCAGCAATGCATGGAAGAATGGCTCAGGAAAAACTTATGATTGCACCAACTACAAGAAAAGACCTCATGATAGTCAATATGGGCCCTCACCACCCATCAATGCATGGTGTTCTTCGACTAATCGTTACTCTCGATGGTGAAGATGTTATTGACTGTGAACCAGTATTGGGTTATTTACATAGAGGGATGGAGAAAATTGCGGAAAATCGAACAATTATACAATATTTGCCTTATGTAACACGTTGGGATTATTTAGCTACTATGTTCACAGAAGCAATAACTGTAAATGGGCCCGAACAGCTAGGCAATATTCAAGTACCCAAAAGAGCTAGCTATATCAGAGCTATTATGTTGGAGTTGAGTCGTATCGCTTCTCATTTGTTATGGCTTGGTCCTTTTATGGCAGATATTGGGGCACAGACCCCCTTCTTCTATATTTTTCGAGAACGAGAATTGATATATGACCTATTTGAAGCTGCTACCGGCATGCGAATGATGCATAATTATTTTCGTATCGGAGGAGTCGCTGCTGATCTACCTCATGGCTGGATAGATAAATGTTTGGATTTTTGCGATTATTTTTTAACCGGGGTTGCTGAATATCAAAAGCTTATTACACGGAATCCTATTTTTTTAGAACGGGTTGAGGGCGTAGGCATTATTGGAGGAGAAGAGTCACTAAACTGGGGTTTATCGGGACCAACGCTACGAGCTTCCGGAATACAATGGGATCTTCGTAAAGTTGATCGTTATGAGTGTTACGAGGAATTTGATTGGGAGATTCAATGGCAAAAAGAGGGGGATTCATTAGCTCGGTATTTAGTGCGAATTGGCGAAATGACAGAATCTATAAAAATTATCCAGCAGGCTCTGGAAGGAATTCCAGGGGGACCCTATGAGAATTTAGAAAGCCGCCGCTTTGATAGAATAAAAGACCCTGAATGGAATGATTTTGAATATCGATTTATTAGTAAAAAGCCTTCTCCCACTTTTGAATTGTCGAAGCAAGAACTTTATGTAAGAGTTGAAGCACCAAAAGGAGAGTTGGGAATTTTTCTGATAGGAGATCGGAGTGTTTTTCCTTGGAGATGGAAAATAAGACCGCCGGGTTTTATCAACTTGCAAATTCTTCCCCAGTTAGTTAAAAGAATGAAATTGGCTGATATTATGACGATACTAGGTAGCATAGATATCATTATGGGAGAAGTTGATCGTTGAAATGATAATTGATACAACAAAAATAGAAGCTATCAATTCTTTTTTCAGATTGGGATCCTTAAAAGAAGTCTATGGGATCATATGGATGCTTGTCCCTATTTTCATTCTTGTATTAGGAATCACACTAGGTGTACTAGTAATTGTTTGGTTAGAAAGAGAAATATCTGCAGGAATACAACAACGTATTGGACCCGAATACGCGGGTCCTTTGGGAATTCTTCAAGCTTTAGCAGATGGTACAAAACTACTTTTCAAAGAAAATATTCTTCCATCTAGAGGAGATACGCGTTTATTCAGTCTCGGTCCATCCATAGCAGTCATATCCATTTTAGTAAGTTATTCAGTAATTCCTTTTAGCTATCGCTTTATTCTATCCGATCTTAGTATCGGTGTTTTTTTATGGATCGCTGTTTCAAGTCTTGCTCCCGTTGGACTTCTTATGTCGGGATATGGATCAAATAATAAATATTCCTTTTTAGGTGGATTAAGGGCTGCTGCTCAATCAATTAGTTATGAAATACCATTAACCCTATGTGTATTATCAATATCTCTACGTGTGATTCGGTGAGACATAAAATTTCCCCTATTTTTTTGTTAAATAATTGGAATATATATTTTTATTCATCATTGGGTTG